TTTAACTCCCTTTTTTATGTCTATGTCAGACCAATCACTTCCCGAAGGGATCTTATACTTTGTATTATTAATATAATCTAGTTTCTTTATCTTTATATATATATAATAGATTGAATTTATCTAATTCATTTCTATATAGAATAGAGTGGCGATTAAAATGAATGATTTACTGAGTATAAATCATGAATCAAAAATGGAAAATCATAAAAGATGGAAAAAGCTTTGGTTTGGCATCTAGTCATATCATTCCATTATATTGACAATTTCAAAAAACTGTTCATACTATGATCATAGTATGCTCGCGGTTAGGCAAATATGCCCCCATCGTCTAGCGGTTCAGGACATCTCTCTTTCAAGGAGGCAGCGGGGATTCGACTTCCCCTGGGGGTAGGGTACTACGAAAGGAAGTTGATCATGGATTATCAATAAAACTAGAATTGATTCTTCCTGGGTCGATGCCCGAGCGGTTAATGGGGACGGACTGTAAATTCGTTGGCAATATGTCTACGCTGGTTCAAATCCAGCTCGGCCCAATAATTCGCTGATCCGCCATAACAAAAAATGCCCATTTTTTTGTATTTTGTTTTCCAGAAAAGCCAACCAAAAAAAGTAGAGAAGAATAAGACTAAAAAAAGTCCAATTTTCTGATATATCCATCCCTACCGCTATTTGTTTTTTATTTGTTCTATTTATTTGTTCCCATAAATTCTGAACTTGATAACGATCTAGATTCATATCAGGATCATTAAGTATAAAGTTTAATGAAAAGAAAGAGTAAAGTAAACAAAAAAGAAAGACTCTTTTTTCATTTTAAAATTGATTATCGATCGATTTATTTGGCAATAACGAAAGGATTCCTAGTAACTAGTAATCCGCGCCGCTCTCACTAAAGTGCATACCCGTATGGATATCAATATATCACTCGCGCCTTTGTTTGTTACAACACGGCGATTCGAATCTAAAATCTAAATAGAAAATGGCTTGAATGAAATCATAAGAATATCTATGCTGTACACTTTTCTTTATTTCCCTGGGATTGTAGTTCAATTGGTCAGAGCACCGCCCTGTCAAGGCGGAAGCTGCGGGTTCGAGCCCCGTCAGTCCCGACGGATGCAATAAAAAAAATACATCAATTGATCCCTCCATTTTCTGTGAAAGGGGATACAAATGACAGAATTGCATTCCCAACGATATCCTTTTTTATTTCTTTTTTCCTTTCTATTTTTTGTTGGGGTTTACTTGTAAACCATTTGTAAACGGTGAAAGTGGAAAAGCAGTCATCTGATACATCATCAGATGATTGTACAAGGAAGGTGGTAGATTATCGAAAAGAAAGAGTGGAAAAGAATATATATATAAATAAAGGAAAGGAATTCTTTTGATTGGACCAGGAATCCCATTTTGTATTCGGTGTGGATAAAAGATCTTCCTATGTTATACTATTCAATTCTCGACGGTGAATCGATTTGATAGCTTAGATATTGTTATTCATGATAGTGATCCGATTCGATGTCATTGAAATGTAAGTCATCGCATTGAATTTACAAGCGACAAATTTCTCATCTCTATGGGATTAAATCCCGAGTTATTGCGAAGTAAAAAAAACAATGAAATTATGGAAGTAAATATTCTCGCATTTATTGCTACAGCGCTGTTCATTCTAGTTCCTACCGCTTTTTTACTTATAATATACGTAAAAACTGTCAGTCAAAGTGATTAATTTGAATGAAACTTGACTTTTTATCAAGGATTTAAGAAAAAACGGATTCCAATTTCACGTCTTAAATAAAATGAATGGACTAGAATCAGCAGTATCCTATAAAACTCGATAGTATGGTAGAAAAAAATATATATATGAATCTTTCTACCATACTATCTATATCTATTATTGTAATGTATAAAGATACAAGCTTAATATAGATGAATCTACAATATGTATCTTCATCCATGTCGATATCAATTAAATATATGTAATGTACATAGTATCTCAATTTTATTTCTTCGCTTGATCTATTTTATTTGTGTTGATTTCTGAAATAATTGAAAGGCAAGTCTTACGATTTTCTAATTCTTTCATTTCATGGATTTGATTCTTTTGATGGATACCGAGATTCATATTGAAAATAATCAGAAATGAAGGAAAAATGGAATGGAATAGGCATATATTTTTTTAATAAAAAAAAACGAAAACCAAGTAATCTTTTTTTTTAACATTCCAAAGAAGTAATTCATTGAGCAGTTCACAGATGATCCAAAGAGTTCAGTTCTATGGTAACTTTTCTTCGTATTTCGTTTCGAAAAAGGGGTATACCCTACCGATTTAAAATTTAACTTCTTTTCTTTGATCCATGATATGAAATGAGTCACTAAAGCATGGCATAAATGAAATTCCTAAAATAATAAATAAAACAGGGGGTAAGTGTGCAATATGTGACTCCACTGAGGCAAGATCTTATTAAATAAAAAAAAACTACTTTTTTTTCTCTTTGAACAGTAAAGAGGGAAGGAAATAAAAACAAGTTTACTTTCGAAATACGAACATGGGAATTATTGAAATGTTTGTTTGATTTTGATTGAAAGGGTATTATTCATCTATATTATTCATAGAATACATTACTTCACTAGAATCCAAGAATTTCGAAATGAAGACTAATAAAATAGTTAAAAAACAAGGTTTCGCAAAACGATCTTGAAAACAATTGATACGGTTTGATTCCTCAAACCAATTAGGAGTACCCCTAGAGTCCACTTCTTCCCCATACTACGAGTGAAAGGGAAAATGTAAAGACTACCATTAAAGCAGCCCAAGCAAGACTTACTATATCCATGTGTATTATGTCCCCTATCTCTATGAATATGAATATGAAACAAATATGAAGGAATTTTTCCATTATTGTTCCCTAATAATAGTGGAATTACCGGCGCATAGTCAAAAAGAAAAGGGAATTCTGACACACCAGCGTTGATGAAACACTTCAATAAATCCGCTTATAACTTATAACATATAACAAGTTCTTATATGATTTCTAGTAAAATCGAGAACCATTAAGCACAAGCAAAATACGCAGTAACACTTTTGGAAGTATCAAAAGAATGTTACTCACATGTAGCAATAATAAGACTTATTCTTTCTTTTGGTGTCCCTCATTAAGTAAAAGCCAATTATCCATCCAATCTAATATTAATTGGATGCCTGACCACTCAGAGACTTTTGTATACAAAGTATCTTCCAACCCTTCTACAACCATTCATTAGTTAATTAGACACTCCCATTATCCAATCTAATTCAAGACTCCATTAGTAGGGGAGGGGCTACCATATCAAGATTTACTGATTCCCTTCCACTACTCTAGTTTTTCCTTGAATCCTAGACTACAACACTTTAGAAAACAAAACCTCCGGAAGTTTATAATCAAGAAAGTATCAAGAGTCCTTTTCTTACACTTGTTTTTGCTGGAGAAAATTTGTTGAGTTATATCAGCAAAACAGAATATAGGATTTCGAGTTTTTTGTTGATCAGGCGACACCCGGATTTGAACTGGGGAATAAGGGATTTGCAGTCCCCCGCCTTACCGCTCGGCCATGTCGCCAAAAGGCTACAAACAAAAAAATGAGAGTATCCCCCTTTTTATTTTTAGATTGGATCCATACCTTCAATTGGTTATAGTATCTCAAGACACACAATATCTAAAAACTTTCCCTTTCTTTTTTCTTTTCTATTGAAAAAGAAAATGTGGATTCTCAGTTACAAAAGTCAAAATTCAGGACAAATAAATTGGAACCATTAACTATTAACTATTGACTGCAAATTTATGGACGATTCTTCTTCACTTGTCTTTTTATAATGGTATAATAAAATCAAAATGGATACATAACTAATCAGTATTGATTTTTTTTTCAATAAAAAAAACTTTCTTAATTTCAATTAGATTCTAATATAATAATATAACAGCAATTCTATGTAAACCCCCGAACATAAGTTGTTACACAGCTATAGTTATCTAATGAGGTATTTTATCTATCTAGATATGATGTCCATAGGGAATCAGCAAGAAATTATCGTGTTTCGATTTTTCATTGAATAGATTAAAATTAAAGAAAAAATAGAATTTTTGATAGAGCACGCCATGTGTTGTCTCCACTAGAGCGCTATAATGGAATAAAAAGAAAAGAGGAAAGACATATAGAAATAGAAATGCTATATCTGCACATGTTTAATAAATACAAGCCCTCTTTTCGTACGCACTTCAATCATATTCTAAATATTCTACTAAAAAACTAAAAAGTGGGTAAAAACATCTCTCTTCTATGCGAATCATTTTTTGAACAATGGAATCCATGAAAAAATTAAGTGCTAGAAAAATCAACTCTCTCCCTATATATATTTTATGATTATTTTGTCTTTATCTCAACGAACAGATCAAATCATGAATTCATTTTTCTGGTATTCAACCGGATTGGAATATGTAATATCATAATAATGGTAGAAATTGAATTATTATTATTTTTTTTTGATATTCTATACAAAACTCCATAAGGCTAAATGGCATTTATCAATTATTTTCTGTATCTGTTTGTTATAAATATAAATTCAAATTTGAGTCTAATTTTTCTTCTTCCGTTCATACGCATTTCATATTTCATACATTCCATATATCTTATATGGTATATGGAGTTAGATACAATTTCATGTGATTCAGTAAACAGAATAGAAATTCAATTCCATCATTATTAGATCGATTCATATGATTCGATGAAGAATGAGAAAAGAATGGGATTTTTTTGATAAATGGGAAATTCAAAATGCTCGGGGATGAAAATGGGGAAATGTCTACAATACCTGGGTTGAATCAGATACAATTTGAAGGATTTTGTGGGTTCATGGATCGGGGCTTAACAGAAGAACTTTATAAGTTTCCAAAAATTGAAGATACAGATCAAGAAATTGAATTTCAATTATTTGTGGAAACATATCAATTGGTGGAACCGTTGATAAAAGA